ATAGCACTTGGCGCGGTTATTGCGCTTAAATGGTTTTTATGTTTTTTAAAATACGGAATCATATGAATAATGGAAAAACTCCACGAAAGAAAAATTAATGATTCATATAAATCGCTTAATGGTAAATGCCCCAAATACACCCAACGAGTAACTAATAATCCTGTTATGCAGAAAAAAGTAACTATCATACCCTTTTCTGACGAATCATATAGTCCTACGATTTCATCGACTAATAAAGTTATCAAATGAATTGTAATTACAATTGAAACGATAGAAAAGGATATATGAGTTAATATATGCTCTAAAGTTGAAAATATCATAAAAATTATTAAAAGGGGGTCCCGCAATTATAGGAATTGAAATCGGGAATTGAATTCATTATAGGACTTACTCTTTTAGAAGATGCCATGCCGCCACTCGGACTCGAACCGAGATGCTCTAGCACTGCTTCCTAAGAGCAGCGTGTCTACCTATTTCACCATAGCGGCTTATTCGAAATCATAATAACCTATTTTTATTCAATCGTCGAGATTGAAGGAGTTAATTAAATGCAATATTTTTTTAGGAAACCATTAAATTGATGAATAAAAACTTGTTTAAGAATTAGGGATTTAAACGTTTTCGTTAATAATATTTATTATCTTTTTATTTATTATTTTAGAATGTCAATTTTATTTAACTGAACTAAAAATGTAGTTTTTCGTAAGTTATTACTTTATGTTTTCCTAAAACAAAAATGTTACGGTTGGAACTAGATTATTTTGACTTCAATCCATAGATAGAACTAAAAGCAATGTTCTGTCTCGTTTGCATTTTTTAATGATTCATTTATTTTATCATTTATTTTATTAATCTAAAATAAAAAAATAATTTTATCGATAAAATATAATTTTTATATAACACAATTTCAGCGATACACTCAAGGGGTTTTTGTAAATATTTGCATAGTTATTTTTATATGAATTCTTAGGGTTTTTCGTTGTGTAGAGAATTTGTGTTAAGATTTAGCAACCCAATTAAGTTAGGTATTAGTATGGGTGTATCAATTATATAACAATATTTTATATTTCTATCGAAATTGTACCGTACTTCAAAAAATACTTTATAAATTTTTAAATTAATATATATTATATCTTTGATATATATTATATTTTGATCGATCTTCCAATCGAACCATAGGATCTAAAACGGATCACTCAAAATTGGCACATTAGTCATATAACTAGCTAAAAATGTAAAAGGGGATTTTTTTAATTAAATTGGGTTAAAGAGTTTATATAGTGATAATAATTTAGAAAAATAATGATTTAGAAGATTATAAAACATATTTAAAACTAAATCAATTAGTTTCAACGAACCCTTCTTTTAATATATAATAATATATAATTATAATATCTTTTAATATATAATTATAATATTTTTAATATATAATTATAATATATAATAAAAAATAAATTTATTTTTATTATTGATTCAAGTCGATGGGGAAAGTGAGAATCCCCATCCTGAAAATTATAAAATATACTAAAACGAAAGGTGAACCCTTGTGCTTGCATTTATCCTTTTTTCAAACAAAAAAGTACCATTAATTTTTCGAATTAAGTAGACAACAGAATTCTTATCTATATCAGAAATGAAAGAAAAAAGACGCCTTCTAAATTAAAACATTATGAAACTAATTATTTTTATTTATGATTTATATTTATTATATAAATATAAAATAATTTATATAAATTCGCCTTAGTCTCGTGGGCTATTATGATGTTAATTAAAATTCTTATAACTTATAAATATTATAAAAAAATTAGAAACAAAATTAGATTACTTTTCTAATTAGACCGATTAAGATTTTTTATTGTATTGTTTGATTACTATTATTTATTTGTTACACAAAAAAAACTTTTAGAACTCCCGGTAGAAAGAGATTTCGCTAATGAAAAAGCTTTCAATGCTGCCCGATATCCCTTCCTTTTCCAAATATTTTTACGAATCCGTTTTTTTGAAATAGAGGTGCGTTTTTTTGGAACTGCCATTAAAAAATTATATTATAATAGGTTCTTCGGTTGGATGTGAAAGACATCTATTGTTCAAAATAAATTTTTCTTTACTGTTCTCTATCTATTTATTCTCTAAATCATACTCCCTTCATAAAAAAGGGGGGTGTGTAAAAATCGCATAAAATATTACTAACAACAATCCCCTATGCCAAATAGAATTGATTGAAGTTGATAAAATACAATACAAACAAAAAAGAAAAGATTGTGCGTTTAGTTTTCTTTCTATTTTCGTCGTGTTACATTTATACATGTAATAAAATACATCAAAAGGTTAATAACCCAACCCCTCTATCGCTTAATTAAAAAACTTTAATAATTTTCTATTATATTAATTAATTTAATTGGTCAAACTCGAAGAAAGAGTACACCCAACTTTAATTCTCAAATTCGAGTGGGACTAGTAGTTAATCTGTTAAAGGATACAAAATCTATAATTTTTTTATTATATTATAAAAGGCATTTTATTTGCCCTTTTTTTTTATTTTACATAAAATAAAGTGTTGGATATCATAGCATTTCCTACAAATAGCTTTTATTGTAATGGAAGACAATCAATTAGTTACAAAACAAATTGTTTAATGATTCTGAATAACCGAATTACAATTACAATAAATAGTTTTTATGGGTCAAGTTATGTGCTTTATGATTCATACCAAACACTGTTTTTGGTGTAATTATCTATCCTCGCTCTATAGATATAAAAGATATAAATAAATTATTGTAATACGTAATAATTATAATTAGAATGCAAATTTTATTTAAGTTTTATTTTATATATCTTAATTTTTTTTTATTAACTGACCCCTTTCAACAGAAAACAAATAAGAACCGGTGAATCAGAAACAATTAATTAAGAAAAATATTTTATTTTTTTTTATGGAATATACATATCAATATTCATGGATTATACCTTTCATTCCACTTCCAGTTCCAATGTTAATTGGAGCAGGACTTCTACTTTTTCCAACGGCAACAAAAAATCTTCGCCGTATGTGGGCTTTTCCGAGTGTTTTATTGTTAAGTATAGTTATGATTTTTTCAGCCCATTTTTCTATTCAGGAAATAAATCACAATTCCGTCTATCAATATGTATGGTCTTGGACCATCAATAATGATTTTTATTTAGAATTTGGCTGCTTGGTTGATCCACTTACTTCTATTATGTCAATATTAATCACTACTGTTGGAATGATGGTTCTTATTTATAGTGATAATTATATGTCTCATGATCAGGGATATTTGAGATTTTTTGCTTATATGAGTTTTTCCAATACTTCAATGTTGGGATTAGTTACTAGTTCTAATTTGATACAAATTTATATTTTTTGGGAATTGGTTGGAATGTGTTCTTATCTATTAATAGGTTTTTGGTTCACACGACCTAGTGCGGCGAATGCTTGTCAAAAAGCGTTTGTAACTAATCGTGTCGGGGATTTCGGTTTATTATTAGGAATTTTGGGTTTTTATTGGATAACGGGTAGTTTTGAATTTCGGGATTTGTTTGAGATATTTAATAACTTGGTTTATAATAATGAGGTTAATTTTTTATTTGTTACCTTATGCTCCTTCCTATTATTTGCCGGCGCAGTTGCAAAATCCGCCCAATTTCCCCTTCATGTATGGTTACCTGATGCCATGGAAGGGCCTACCCCCATTTCGGCTCTTATACATGCCGCTACTATGGTAGCAGCAGGGATTTTTCTTGTAGCTCGGCTTCTTCCTCTTTTCATAGTTATACCTTACATAATAAATCTAATAGCTTTGACAGGTATAATAACATTACTTTTAGGAGCCACTTTAGCTCTTGCTCAAAAAGATATTAAGAAAAGCTTAGCTTATTCTACAATGTCTCAATTGGGTTATATGATGTTAGCTCTAGGTATGGGGTCTTATCGAGTTGCTTTATTTCATTTGATTACTCATGCCTATTCGAAAGCATTGTTGTTCTTAGGATCTGGATCAATTATTCATTCGATGGAAACTATTGTTGGATATTCTCCAGATAAAAGTCAGAATATGGTTCTTATGGGCGGTTTAAGAAAACATGTACCAATTACAAAAACCGCTTTTTTATTAGGTACACTTTCTCTTTGTGGTATTCCACCTCTTGCTTGTTTTTGGTCCAAAGATGAAATTCTTAATGATAGTTGGTTGTATTCACCGATTTTTGCAATAATAGCTTGTTCCACGGCAGGATTAACTGCATTTTATATGTTTCGTATCTATTTACTTACTTTTGAAGGACATTTAAATGTTTATTTTCAAAATTACAGCGGCAAAAAAAATAGCTCGTTCTATTCAATGTCTCTCTGGGGTAAAGAAGGAAAAAAAATTATTAAAACAAGCTTTCGTTTATTAGATTTTTTAACTACGAAAAACAATGAAAAAACTTATTTTTTAAACACGTATTGGATTAATAATAATGGAAATGTAAGAAGTATGGTACATCCGTTTATTAGTATTGCTCGTTTTGGCACTAAAAACACTTTCTCATATCCCCACGAGTCGGACAATACTATGTTATTTCCGATGCTTGTATTAGTTTTATTTACGTTGTTCATTGGGGCCGTAGGAATTCCGTTATTCAATCAGGAAGGAATGGATTTGGATATACTATCCAAATTCTTAAGTTCGTCTATAAACCTTTTACATAAAAATAGAAACCATTCTGTAGATTGGTATGAATTTATCACAAATGCAACTTTTTCCGTTAGTATAGCTTATTTCGGAATTCTTATATCGTCTTTTTTATATAAGCCTGTTTATTCATCTTTACAAAATTTAAATTTATTTAATTCATTTGTTAGAAGTGTTCCTAATAAAATTAAAGTTTTGGGGGGTAAAATAATAAATGTGATATATAATTGGTCATATAATCGTGGTTACATAGATTTTTTTTATGTAATATCCTTTACTAAAGGTATAAGAAGATTAGCTGAACTA